GCCTTCGTTCGAATTTTCTGAAAGGTAACTATCTCGGTTTCTTATATGAAATTTCTATAGAATCCTTGAAAAAGACTTTTTCCCATAAGAAAGAAAAAAGAACTTACTATCTTTGGGATCTGATACTACACCGCTGCTTAATTCCTTAGTGGATCGGCTCTATTACATAAGCAGATTCCTAAATTTTGCCCCATATCATGGGATAAGTAAGCAGTTTTTTTTAGTTGTATCGACCCAGTCGCTCACTAATGGATCTTTACGGTGCTTTCTCTATCAATTTGGGAACTTTATCCATAGAGTAGTAGTATAGGCCATACTTTCTTCCTATTTTGATTCTCGTGAAGTGTCCTTCCTTCCTACAGCTGATAGGGCAAAATCGTTGTTTTGACGATCCCTATGTAGAAAGCCCTTTTTCTAGTATTTACTAGAAAATTTGATCCTTTCTTTTTTTCTTCTTTCTATAGTGGAGATAGTCGCACGTAATGACAGATCACGGCCATATTATTAAAAGCTTGCGGTAAGAAGGGGTTTCGTTCTAGTGCCCGGAAATAATATTCCAAAGCCTTTGTATGCTCTCCATTGCTTGTGTGTATAAGGCCTATATTATATAGTATATAACTTCGATCATAGGGATCGATTTCTAGTCGCGTAGCTTCATAATAATTCTGCAAAGCTTCCGCATAATTTCCTTCGGATTGAGCCAACATCCGTTACGGTCGTTCATTCTATTCAAAAAATCTCCGTTCCAAAACCGTACATGAGGTTTTCATCTCATACGGCTCCTCCCTTCTGTACATAGTACTAAGCGAAATAATCTATAGAATAAAAATAGAATTAGTCCCATCTTATTATGAACCGAAAGGGGCTGGTATTTTTCCAAGAAATCTCTAGCCAACCTTCCCGCAAGAGGTTTTTCTTAACACCAATGAATTCTATTAATGCTAGAGGAAAACGATAGCTCCAAGAATTTCTTTGTTCTCAACGCCTCCTATTTAGAGGAATTAGCCACTTCAACGATCTTTGATGGTTATAGGGGTATCCAAAGTACAAACCTGATGGTTGTTTGTTATCCCAACCATTCTTCCCAACCCTGATACCGATCAGGAAAGGGCTAATTTCTAACAAAGTTTTTCTCTTGTTGATTCCTATTTCTAGGTGTAGTGCTTTTCTCCCCTATGCTGCCTATTGGTACTAGTAGAGTAGGATTGGCCTGTAATACAGAACCTATCCTGTAGGTGTAACCTTTCGCTCAATACTCAAATCTACAATTGAAGCATCTGAGGCCGCATCAATCGAGGATACACGACAGAAGGAATTGTTAGTTCACCTCACCTTCCCCAAGCGTGGGTTTCCTTTACTAATTTTGTTCTCTCTATGCGAACCCCCTCTCTTTCTCGTAAGACTGAGGTGTAGGTAGGGCTAAAAAAAAAAAAACAAAAAAAAAAAGAGTCAAATCGCACCATCTCTATAATAAGTAAATGCCCTTTTTTCCCCTGAGGTTGTCGGAATTATTCGCAATAAAATATTGGCTACAATTGAAGAGGTCTTATCAATGAAATTTCCATTTATACGGGATCTAGGCATAATTCCCAACCCATTCTATATAGAATTGTTTTCATTTCTTCACAAAATAACATAAAAACAAACACATTTGATTCTTATAAATCGATCGATCCATATGCTCTAAATGGATAAGAGAGGTATGGATTTTCCGCTCAGCTCAAATTGTCTCCTTTTCCTTCTGTTTGGACAAGAAGAGATATGAAATATTTGACTAAGATTGGATTTCATTCCACTTTTCTATTTCTCAACAATAACTTCTCTCATCAGCTATTTCGCGTTTTCAAAGTCATTAATTGTCTCATACCCTTTTTTAGATTTCGATTGTATGGCGTAGCGTACCTTATGCAAACAGAATTCTAGGGTTCCTCTATTTTATTATGGAATAAGAAGAATTCTTACATTCTCTTTTTCTTTGGTTTGGGGAAAACCCAAACTAAAACTTTTCGAGGGAGCGGAATTCCTAGTAAAAAAAATCCTGGATCCTTCCACTTAGATGAAAAGGAATTTTTCCAATAGAACCATGGACCCCCCGAGCCGTTGTGGTTGTACCTGTACTGCAGGAATAGGAAAACTCGCTATTCACTTAGTTTATTTTCCATAATAAGATTATGTAGGAGAGATGGCCGAGCGGTTCAAGGCGTAGCATTGGAACTGCTATGTAGACTTTTGTTTACCGAGGGTTCGAATCCCTCTCTTTCCGTTTCTCTTAATTGATCAACGTTAACGATCACAATGTATCAAATCAAATAACAATTTATTCCAGCAATAATACCTTTATTTAATAGAAATTTTTTATAGTAAATTACTGTGGTATGTAAAATACACATAGAGGAAAGAACAAAAAAGAAAAAAGGATCCTAGGGTTAATCCATTTATGCTAGTTGAATGGGAAAATACGAATTAAGGGCCTTAGGTCGATTTAGTTCGGGGAAAGGGGAAGGGGAAGAAAATTCTATGAACTTTTCCTTTTTTCGTTAAGTTCAAGTCTGACGAGAGTAATATTCTACAACTAACAACTCATTTATTTTGAGACCGACCCACTTCCTATCTAGGATTTTTTTAACTAGTCCTTTATATTGCAATGTGTCAATCGTCAAATGCTTTGGCAATTTCCCCGGGTCGGATGAAGCAATAGAATTTTGAATCAGACGTTTTGATCTTTGGTTATCCTTCGTAGTAATAATATCTCGGGGTTTGCAACGAAAACTTGGTATATCGACTATACGACCATTAACTAAAATATGTCTATGGTTAACTAATTGCCGGGCCCCAGGAATGGTTGAAGCCATACCCAATCGAAAAAGGATATTATCCAAACGCATTTCCAGTAATTGTAGTAAAACCTGACCTGTTGACCTTTTTGCTTTTCCAGCGATATGTACATATCTAAGTAATTGTCGTTCTGTCAGACCATAATGAAAACGCAATTTCTGTTTTTCTTGAAGACGAATACGATATTGCTCTTTTTTCCCAGAATGAAATTTCTTTTTCAGATTACTTCCGGATTTAGGTGTTTTTCTAGTGAGTCCTGGTAAAGCTCCCAGACGGCGTATTTTTTTTAAACGAGGTCCTCGATAACGGGACATGAAGACTCCTTGTTTATTTTATTGAAATTTCATTTTACACAATTAATTTCATTGTATTTACATTACAGAATACATCAAAATTAAAACTGAATTAAACTAAAGGATAAACAGAGTAAAATCTACTAAAGTACCACAAAAAATGGAATTTCATCAACATCTGGATTTTTTGTATATTTTTGTATATATATTATTTATTTTATTGTTTTGTATCTAGCAAAATTGTAAGGTAGAACCACATAATAGATCCTGGATTCTCCATTTAATTCGGAGAAAAAGAGAGATTCTTGTTCATGGAACATCGATATAGAAAAAATAGAAAAAAGCCGACTATCGGATTTGAACCGATGACCCTCGCATTACAAATGCGATGCTCTAACCTCTGAGCTAAGTGGGCTTACATAACAGAAATAGTGTAACAAATAGAAATATGTATAGTATAGGAAATCCGTAAAATGTCAGATCTTAATTATTAATCTTAGCTATTAACTAGTTCGAAATTGGAAGTTCTACTTAGAAAAAAATACTAGAACTTCATAAAGATAAAGTTAACTTGATATGCTTAACTGGAGGATATCCTTAAATAGGATTATAGAAATTTTTGAACTTTCTTTTTATTTCTCTAATTCGCAAATTGATTTTTCTAATAGAATAGAATCTATTCCAATTTCTATATTGAATTTGATTTCAGATATTTTCAATTTGATATGGCTCGGATGAGTAATCTAATACATAGAAAAGAATAATATATATGATGAAAGATATAATAAAGAGAAAATGCGAATTTCTTGGCATTTTCATTCAATCATTATAGACATTTTTTGAGATATTTTGTTTTTTTTGTTATTTCTTAATAATTTAATGATTAATATTTCACTAAGGAGAACATAGAATCATAGCAAATGAAATTGCTAATTCTGATTAGAAAAAAAAAGAATGAATATCAAGCGTTATAGTATGATTTTGAATACTCTAAAAAAGAAAGGCGGGGGGGGGTGGGGGAGAGAAAAACTTTGGGATATATTGATTTGGATTGAATTGCAAATACATCAACGATAGAATCAATTCAATTCTGAATTGCAATAAGCAGGGTCTGTCAAATAGAGACGAACTGCTAGACTACGTCGAGTAATGAATTCAACGATTCCAAAAAAAACTAAGAGATGGATGGATGAAATTACACAAGGAATCCAGGTCTCAATCAAAGAAAAGGAAAATGGGGATATGGCGAAATCGGTAGACGCTACGGACTTGATTGTATTGAGCCTTGGTATGGAAACCTGCTAAGTGGTAACTTCCAAATTCAGAGAAACCCTGGAATTAAAAAAGGGCAATCCTGAGCCAAATCCGTGTTTTGAGAAAACAAGTGGTTCTCGAACTAGAATCCAAAGGAAAAGGATAGGTGCAGAGACTCAATGGAAGCTGTTCTAACGAATCGAGTTGATTACGTTGTGTTGGTAGTGGAACTCTCTCTAAATTTAGAGAAAGTAAGGGCTTTATACATCTAATACACACGTATAGATACTGACATAGCAAACGATTAATCACGGAACCCATATCATAATATAGGTTCTTTATTCTTTTTTAGAATGAAATTAGGAATGATTATGAAATAGAAAATTATGAATTTTTTTAGAATTATTGTGAACCCATTCCAATCGAATATTGAGTAATCAAATCCTTCAATTCATAGTTTTCGAGATCTTTTAAAAAGTGGATTAATCGGACGAGGATAAAGAGAGAGTCCCATTCTACATGTCAATACTGACAACAATGAAATTTCTAGTAAAAGGAAAATCCGTCGACTTTATAAGTTGTGAGGGTTCAAGTCCCTCTATCCCCAAACCCTCTTTT